GGATAACTTCCATCTTGAAAGTTATGTGGCATCTTTATAAGATATCCGCGATTTCTCTCAATTTCTAATCCAATATGCAAATGAATTGGTTCTGTCAATCTAGCTATATGTTGTGTATTGTCGACAATTTCTACATAAGGTGGTAAGATGATATCTCGAGCAGTTACATATCCAGGACCCCTAACACAAATAGACGCGTCACAAGTTCCATATAGATTACTTCTCAATACAATTTCTTTCAAATTCATTATAATTTCGTGGGCCGATTCTTGAATACCCGTTAGAGTAGAATATTCGTGCGAGACATTCTCGGATTTTACACGTGTGATACACGTCCCTTCTATTTCTCCAAGCAAAGCTCTTCGCATCGCAATGCCTATTGTGTCGGCTTGTCCTTTCATAAGTGGAGCCAGAATAAATCGACCATAATAAAGGCGTTTACTGTCTTTTCTTGATTCAACACACTTCCACTGTAGTGTCCGAGTAGATACTGTTACTTTCTCTCGAACCATAGTAATAATATTTTTTTGATTGAATTATTTATTTCTCTTGTTTCTCTTGAAATCGATTCACTGTTTATTTCTACACACGTCTTTTTTTCGGAGGTCTACAGCCATTATGTGGCATAGGGGTTACATCCCGTACAAAAGTTAATAGGATACCACTTCTACGAATAGCTCGTAATGCGGCGTCTCTTCCGAGACCGGGACCTTTTATCATGACTTCTGCTCGTTGCATACCTTGATCTACTACTGTACGAATAGCATTTGCTGCTGCAGTTTGAGCGGCAAAGGGTGTCCCTCTTCTCGTGCCATTGAATCCACAAGTACCGGCCGAGGACCAGGAAACCACCCGACCTCGTACATCTGTAACTGTGACAATGGTATTATTAAAACTTGCTTGAACATGAATAACTCCCTTTGGTATTTTACGCGCACTTTTACGTGCACCACTACGTACATTTCTACGTAAACCAGTTCTCGGTATAGCTTTTGCCATATTGTATCATCTCATAAATATGAGTCAGAAATATATGGATATATCCATTTCATGTCAAAACAGATTCTTTATTTGTACGCTGAGCCCTTTAGTGAGTCTGATTATCCCTTTATCCTTGTCTTTGTTTATGTCTCGGGTTGGAACAAATTACTCTAATGCGCCCCCGTCTACGGATTAGTCGACATTTTTCACAAATTTTACGAACGGAAGCTCTTATTTTCATATTTGTCATTCCTTATCTTAATTCTGAATCTACTTCTTGGTAGAAAATAAGTTTCTTGGAATTTTTAATCTCGAATCATATTGAATAAAAATCACCTAATCTTTCGAATCCTTGTTTCGGAGTCGATAAATTATACGTCCTCTGGTTGAATCATAACGACTTACTTCAATTTTGACTTTATCTCCGGGTAGTATCCGTATAAAACTACGCCGGATCTTTCCCGAAACATAACCTAGAATCAGATCCTCATTATCTAACCGAACCCGGAACATGCCATTGGGAAGCGATTCAGTAATTAAACCTTCATGAATCCATTTTTGTTCTTTCATTCCAGGTAAAGCCCCCTTGAGGTATCAACTAATGGAGGAGAAACGATATTAGACAACTCATCCCCCTTTCTTTTTCTCAAATAGGAAGAGGTTTCGGATTTCATTTGGATATTAAATGGATTACCATATATAACATAAAATTTCTCCGCCGATTCCTTCTAGTCGAGCCTCCCGATCTGTCATTATACCCCGAGAAGTGGAAAGAATTACAATCCCCATTCCACCTAAAATTCTAGGAATTCGTTGAGAGTTAGAATAGATTCGTAGACCGGGTCGGCTGATCCGTTTTAAATTTAACAAATTTCTATAGGGTCTTTTCCTATTCCTGCTATGTCGCAGGGTTAAAACCAAAAAATTTTGGTTTTTTTCTCGATGTTTTCTGACGTTTTCGATAAAACCTTCTCGGAAAAGTATTTTAACAATATTTTCGGTAATATTAGTAGATGCTGTGCGAACAACTCTTTTTCTATCCATATCAGCATTTCGTATAGAGGTTATTATCTCAGCAATAGTGTCTCTACCCATGATGAACTAAAACTTTTGGCGTCCCAAAATTGGATATAATTAACATGTTTTTATTTTTTTTGATTGGTTTATGAATATAAATTTTTCAAGGTATATGCGCGAAACACAAGCTACGAATTAATCTAGTTCTTAATCTATTTCCCTTCAAATACCCCCAAAATGCAGATCTCTTTTTTTTATAATACTTCGGGAGCTAATGAAACTATTTTAGTAAAATTTAATTGTCTCAATTCGCGGGGGATTGCCCCAAAAATGCGAGTTCCTTTTGGATTTCCTTCTTGATCAATCACAACTGCAGCATTGTCATCATATCGTATTATCATACCGCTGTCACGTTTAAGTTCTTTACAGGTACGAACAATTACAGCTCTGACTACTTCTGATTTTTCTAGGGGCATATTTGGTACTGCTTCTTTGATCACAGCAACAATAACGTCACCAATATGAGCATATCGGCGATTACTAGCTCCTATGATTCGAATACACATCAATTTTCGAGCCCCGCTGTTATCCGCTACATTTAAATGGGTCTGAGGTTGAATCATATAAAATTTTGAATCTATTCTTCCAATGCAAAGGATGAAGAAAATAAAAGAAATATTGTTTGTCTAAGTCTAAAAAAGAAATTAGGTGATTTTGTTTCATCCCCAAGACTCATTTCTGTACGTTCTACATTTTTATCCCGAAATAATAAATTGAGTTCGTATAGGCATTTTGGATGCTGCTATTAAAATAGCCCTTTTAGCTATATTTTCGGTTACTCCACCCATTTCATAGAGTATTCGCCCCGGTTTAACAACAGCTACCCAATATTCAGGGGAGCCTTTCCCCGAACCCATACGTGTTTCAGCAGGTCTTACTGTAACTGGTTTGTCTGGAAAGAGACGGACCCATATTTTTCCACCACGGCGTGCATTTCGTGTCATTGCTCGGCGACCTGCTTCGATTTGTCTCGATGTGATCCAAGCGGGTTCAAGTGCCTGAAGAGCATATTTACCGAAACAAATATGATTACCTCGATAAGATATTCCCTTCATTCTTCCTCTGTGTTGTTTACGGAATCTAGTTCTTTTGGGGTTATAGTTGATGGTTGTTTCGGAATTCCATCTCTACTACAGAGCTGGACGTGAGAGTTTCTTCTCATCCAGCTCCTCGCGAATAAAAGGATTCCAAATTGAATTTCAATTAATTTGAATAGCTATTAGAACATTTTTATAAAAAATTTTATTTTTTTCTAACGTCCTAATAAATCTTGATTGTCTTTTGTCCTTTATCCGAGGTTACCAATTCAAAAAAAGAAGGTTTTCGCGGGCGAATATTTACTCTTGCAATCTCTATTTCAGTCCTAGCACTTGTTCGTCACTTTTCAAAATAGATGAATTGATTTCCGGTTCATTCGCCATCCTAACTAGTGAATCATTAAGATTCGTTTGTTTAATAAAATCTTTTGCATTCACAGGTTCCTTCGTTTCCACCACTTCGTACTAAATGATTAGGTCAGAATTCTACAATGGAGCTCATAATCCAATTTATTCTTGAGTCAACCTTCTTAGTCTTTATTGACTCGAAGCTCTTGAGTTTTTTCTTCTCTTCTATAAGAAATTCATTGAATATTTGATTATGTATGAATCAATTAGTATTGATGCTTTATTACACTGTCTTTTATGAGATGACCCATAGACCTTCCATATTGGAATTCTATATCATTGATATTATTTTTCTCTCTTTCTCTCATCCTTCCATTTACCCACACCTTACTTCTGTAATTTTGCTTTAAAAAAGTTTAATTATTTCAGTTGCTACAAAGATATGACTGATTTAACATATCTTGACTGGTTCTTTAGATCCAGATAATATGAAGTGATGAATTGGTTTTCACACTATCGGGCCGGTCTTTTGTAACCCTAACCCTAAAAAAAACCAACGAGTCACACACTAAGCATAGCAATTATATCAAAAGGTCAATTGAATTTTTATTCAACCCTATAGAATTAAGAATTAGTAGAATTAAGAATTGGTTTGATTGGTAGGAAAAAGAATGAATGAGTTTCCCCTTTTTCCTTCTATCAACCGATAGAAGGAAAAAACAATGAAAGTTTTCTTATTCCTCTTCCCTGTCTATAAAAATCCAAATTTTGATGCCCAAGACCCCATAGATAGTCCGAACTGTATAGGAACAATAATCTATTTTAGCTCGAATGGTTTGTAGGGGAACCCTGCCCTCTCTGATCCATTCGACACGGGCAATTTCTTTTCCGTCGATACGCCCTGCAATTTGTACTTGAATTCCTTTTGTATCCGCTTGTTCAGTTAATTCAATAGCCTTTTTCATTGCTTTTCGAAATGAAACTCGATTCTTTAATTGGCCGGCTATAAATTCTGCAAGAATATTAGGGTTTCCATAAGGTTTTGCAATTCTTGTGATAGCAATGTTAAGTTTTCGGTTCACATAATGAAATTTTTTTTGTAGATTCATCTGTAATTCTTCGACCCCTCGCGGTCTACTTTCTATTAATAACTTTGGGAATCCCATAAAGATTATGACCTGGATCAAATCGATTCTTTTTTGAATCTCTATATGCGAAATTCCCTCGGCGCCGGAGGATATTCTCATATTCTTTTGAATATAATTTTTAATAAAGTCTCTTATTTTTTGATCTTCTTGTAGGTCCTCAGAATAATTTTTTGGTTTTGCAAACCAAAGGGAATGATGACTTTGGGTTATACCAAGTCGGAAACCGAGTGGATTTATTTTTTGTCCCATACTACCTCACTATTATATACATCACGATCTACCATACTTGTCTTTTTCCGTCTAGGTTTTTTTAACGAATATGAAGATATATCTTCATATTCATCTAAAGATATATCTTTCACTACAATAGTTATATGACAGGTAGCTTTTTTTATCGCATAACTACGTC